TAAACCTAAATCTAAATTTTTTTCGAATTAGTATAATCCTTCAGAAATCTTTGAAAAGAAATATATATTCAAATAAAAAAAGTAGAAGTGATTAAATAATATTACTAAGTTACTGTCAAAAAAAATTATTTGTCTTTTTTTTTTATTACTACTAAATAAAATTGTGATTTTTTGCAGATACAGAAAAAGTGAATTAAAATTCCGTATTATAATAATTTATATACATATATTAAGAATAGAACAAAGATTTACACGACAAAAAAATACTTAAACTTAATATTAATTATATACTAAAAAACCTTTACCTAAAACAAAGTTATTTGAGTTTGATTATTTAGAATTATTAAGGAATGAATTTTAATTATGGAATTTAGTGATTATCTTCCAGTACACTAAGTGAGCTTTTTTTATTTGTAAGAAAGATTATTATAATCGATATTTTTTTTACATATGATGTGAAGAAACCTCATAATTTTTTTGATAATCTAAATAGATTAATTAAATGAGCACTCTCGTACGTATTTCAAACGTTAAAAAAAAAAAAAGTAAAAAACAGTTGGGTTTTAAACTTTTGAATGTCTTTTTTGTTTTGAAAATAATATATAATAAAATAAAATTTGAAAGAAAAAAAAACTCGATATGGAGTACGAAAGAATAGAATAATAAATGTCTTTGACATCCAATTATACCACTGAAAAAGTTTTTTTCATTTTTGAATGGCAGTTCCAAAAAAACGTACTTCTATCTCGAAAAAGCGTATTCGTAAAAAAATTTGGAAAAGGAAGGGATACTGGACATCGTTGAAAGCTTTTTCGTTAGGGAAATCACTTTCTACAGGTAATTCAAAAAGTTTTTTTGTACAACAAAATAAATAAAAAACACTATAATAACTAGAATTAGCCTAACTTAAAAACAAATTTTTTAGAATACATATAAAAAAATGTGAACCAAAAGAGGAAAAAAAAAGACAATATATAGATAAAAAAGAAAGGTTCACATTTTTTTTAGTTCAAAAAAAAAAAGGGGAGATTCTTATTTTTACCATCACTACCTTGATGCAATAATAAATAAAGATCTTTTATTTATTCATTAAAAGTAAATAAAAGATCTTTAAACAAAATCAATAGGTTCTTCAAATTAATTAATTTAAGTGAAAAAAATTTGAACTTTATACCTTTAGGAATTATTATTTCTCTAAATTCTTATATTCTTTACTTGTAATCAAATTGATAAAAGCATCTGGCCACAATAGGTGAATATTAGATAATATTAATAAATAATAATATATGACATGATTTTTAAGTGATCACAAAATCTTATCTTTGTATTGTACAATATAAAAAGATGAAATAAAAATATTTTTTTATTTCAAATTTCTAAGAATTTTGGAGAGGTTTTCGTTTTTAGAAAAAGCATTTTTTTTAATGGAATTTTTAAATTTTATCATTTTTTTAATCATATAAATGAAAAAAAAATGATAAAGAGCATTTAGAGTTTTGTCGTTGGGTTGAAGTCCCAATTATTTTAATTTAGTTAAATTTTTCATTGTATTCTACAAAAAAAGATAAAGGACAAAAAGTGAATTTAAATAATTTTAAATAACTTAGATAAAAAAATCTTATTTGAATTAAAACCCACAAGACCTATTTAACAAGTTTTTATTCATTAAATCAATTGTAAATTCCAGTCAATTGGTTAAATTTGAATCTCGACGATTGAATAAAAACTTGTTAGTATTGTTTTGAACAAGTTGCCGCTATGGTGAAATTGGTAGACACGCTGCTCTTAGGAAGCAGTGCTAGAGCATCTCGGTTCGAGTCCGAGTAGCGGCATAAGATCTTATAAAAGAGATATTATAAGTTTTATAATCAAAATAATACCCGACTTTTTTTATAAAATCGGGTAAAACCTAGTATTAATTTATTAATTTTTAACAAATTTTTTATGATTTTTTCAATTTTAGAGCATATATTAACTCATATATCTTTTTCGGTCGTTTCAATTGTACTGACAATTTCTTTTTTAACTTTATTAGTAAATTTAGATGAAATTATAGGATTTTTTGATTCATCAGATAAAGGAATCGTAATTACGTTTTTTGGTATAACAGGATTATTATTCACTCGTTGGATTTATTCAGGACATTTTCCATTAAGTAATTTATATGAATCATTAATTTTTCTTTCATGGACTTTTTCACTTATTCATATGGTTTCCTATTTTAATAAAAAACAAAAAAATCACTTAAACGCAATAACTGCGCCAAGTGCTATTTTTATTCAGGGTTTTGCTACTTCAGGTCTTTTAAACAAAATGCCTCAGTCTGCAATATTAGTACCAGCTCTTCAGTCCCAATGGTTAATGATGCACGTAAGTATGATGATATTAGGCTATGGCGCTCTGTTATGTGGATCATTATTATCAATAGCTCTTCTAGTGATTACATTTCGCAAAGTCGGACCCACTTTTTGGAAAAAGAATATAAACAAAAAATTTTTATTAAATGAATTATTTTCTTTTGATGTATTTTACTACATAAATGAAAGAAATTCAATTTTACTACAACAAAACATTAATTTTAGTTTTTCTAGAAATTATTATAGGTATCAATTGATTGAACAATTAGATTATTGGAGTTTTCGTATTATTAGTCTTGGATTTATCTTTTTAACCGTCGGCATTCTTTCAGGAGCTGTATGGGCTAATGAGACATGGGGTTCATATTGGAACTGGGATCCAAAAGAAACTTGGGCATTTATTACTTGGACCATATTCGCAATTTATTTACATATTAAAACTAATAGGAATGTTAGGGGTATAAATTCTGCAATTGTGGCTTCGATAGGTTTTCTTTTAATTTGGATATGCTATTTTGGCGTCAATCTTTTAGGAATAGGTTTACATAGTTATGGTTCATTTACATCGAATTAAATATAAATAAAACAGTAAAAAAAATAATAAAAATCCAAATAAAAAAAATAGCATCTATATCTAACTTCATATAAGTTAAGAAATCTAATTTAGTTTTAGTAGTAAATCATCAAGAACCTTTTGAATCAAGTAGTACAATGATTCAAAAGGTTCTCACAATACAAAGACCAAAGACTTCTGATTAGAATTCCATTTAATGCTTTTTTTTATCTCCTGAAAACTATCCATAAAAGTAATTAGATAAAATGGATTCGACCTTATCACTTGCTAATGAAAGCACAAAATCAGGATAAATCCCAATACCAATTATGGGTAGAAGAATGGAGATTGAAAGAAATAACTCTCGGGGTCCAGAATCAAAAAAAGAAAAGTTTTTGACATTAATTAACTTGTATCCATAGAACATTTGGCGTGACATAGATAATAAATATATAGGAGTTAATATCATTCCAATTGCCATTACAAAAATAATTAAAATTTTTGAAATTAAGAAATATTTTTGGCTGGTAATTATTCCAAAAAAAACGATTAATTCTGCAACAAAACCACTCATGCCTGGCAATGCAAGGGAAGCCATCGATAAGATAGTAAACATTGTAAATATTTTTGGAATGGAGATAGCCATTCCACCCATTTCATCAAGATAAACAAGCCGAATTCTATCATAACTCGCTCCTGCCAAGAAAAAAAGTGCAGCACCAATAAATCCATGAGAGATTATTTGTAAAATAGCTCCATTAAGTCCAGGATCCGTTATAGAACTAATACCTATAATTATAAAACCCATATGAGATACAGAAGAATAGGCTATTCTCTTTTTTAAATTACGTTGACCGGGAGATGTTGAAGCTGCATAAATTATTTGGATTGTACCGACTACCATCAACCAAGGAGAAAACATAGAATGAGCGTGAGGTAATAGTTCCATATTGATTCGAACCAACCCATATGCTCCCATTTTTAATAAGATTCCAGCGAGAAGCATACAGGTACTGTAATGTGCCTCGCCGTGGGTGTCAGGTAACCAAGTATGTAAAGGTATAATCGGTGATTTGACGGCAAAAGCAATAAGAAATCCAATATAAAATAGTATTTCGAGTGTGACAGGATAGGATTGATTAGCTAAGAGTTCTAAATTTAATGTTGGTTCGTTCGAACCATATAAACTTATACCTAAAACTCCTATTAATAAAAAAATAGAACTTCCTGCCGTGTATAAAATAAATTTTGTAGCTGAATACAGACGTTTCTTTCCACCCCACATGGATAAAAGTAGATAAACGGGAATTAATTCTAATTCCCACATGATGAAAAAAAGTAGAAGATCCCGAGAAGAAAATAATCCTATTTGACCGCTGTACATTGCTAACATCAGGAAATGGAATAATCGGGAATCCCGAGTAACTGGAAAAGCCGCTAAAGTGGCTAAAGTAGTAATAAATCCCGTCAATAAAATCGTTCCTATAGAAAGTCCATCTATTCCCATTCTCCAGTAAAAATCTAAAAAATTGATCCATTTATAATCTTCGGACAGTTGAATTAATGGATCGTCCGTTTTAAAATTATAACAAAAAGCATAGGTCGTTAGAAGAAGTTCTAAAATACAAATGCATATAGTATACCATTTATTGACTTTATTTCCCCTATGTGGGAGAAATAACATTAACGAACCGGCAGATATTGGAAAAACAACAATTATTGTTAACCAAGGAAAATCATTCGTGGTAAAGACAAGATACACCAGGTCCAACGAACGCGTACTCAAAAAAAATAAAATTTAACTTTTTTGAGTACGAGTACTTGTCAATAAAAAAAAAATAAAATGTATTCAAAATTTATTCAAATGAGGTTTTCGGTAACGTATCAATAAGCTAGACCCATACTTCTAGTTGTTTCATGCCATAAATAAACTCGAACGCTCAAAAAATCCGTTGGACAGGCGGATTCACATCTCTTACAACCAACACAGTCCTCGGTTCTTGGAGCGGAAGCTATTTGCTTCGCTTTACATCCATCCCAAGGTATCATTTCTAATACGTCTGTAGGGCATGCTCGGACACATTGAGTACATCCTATACAGGTATCATAAATTTTTACTGAATGTGACATAGGATCGATAGTTTTTTGAATGTCATAAATTTTCAATCTAGTAAACTTCTAACTGAATAATATATTAAAATACTAGATGAAGCAATGATTTCCTTTAATAGAATTTTTGTAATGAATTCTGGCTCAATTGATAAAAAATGGGGCTAAAATACTTGGATTTCTGAGATTTTCACAAATATAATCTAGTAGGTCAGAACCGATTATATATGCAAATTTCAATCTATAATTTTTTTTATACTACTTATTTAATAAGGTCGATTGATTGATGCGAGTTGATTTTCTGTTACGATAAATTGACGAGACTATAGCTAATCCAATAGCTGCTTCAGCGGCTGCAATTGCTATAACAAAAATACAGAAAATATCCCCCTTTAGTTGGGAATTATCAAAAAAATCAGAAAATGTTACGAAATTCATATTAACTGCATTGAGTATAAGTTCAAGACACATAAGAGCCCTAACCATATTTCGACTCGTGATCAATCCATAAAGACCAATCAAAAATAAATAGGCACTCAAAACAAGTACATGTTCGAGTATCATTCAGCAACTCCTTATCAATTTGGATTCATTTAAATATGAAAAATAATTCACCGGATTCAATCAACTAGAATATAACAAAAAAGTACGAATAAAAACTATATTAGGACAAAAAATTTCAAATATATATATCAAATAGAAAAATTCATATTTAAAATATGAAATAATATTCAATCCAATTTAATTGAATGAACGGAAAAAAATATCATAACATACACAAAGTTTTCTTTGGTCTTTATTAATTCGAACGTTTTTTATTGACGAGCCACAGAAATTGCACCTATCAAAGCAACTAAAAGAATTATTGAAATGAGTTCAAATGGAAGAAAAAAATCTGTTGATAAATGAATTCCTATTTGTTGACTATTACTTATTAAATCTTGCTCTAGAATCTGGTTTAATCTTGTAGTCCAAATAACCCCGTACCATGACGTATCGAGAATAGTAGACATTAATGAAAAAAGAATAGTTGTACAAACCAACGAAGTAATCCCATTCCCAACGGTCCACAGATTGGAATCTGTAGAATATTCTGAATCATTCATGAACATCACAGCAAATATGATTAAAACATTTATGGCCCCCACGTAAATAAGGAGTTGTGCAGCAGCTACAAAATGAGAATTTGATAGAATATACAATAAAGATATACAAACAAGAACAAATCCTAAGGAAAAAGCTGAAAATATTGGGTTGGGAAGTAAGACCACTCCCAGACCTCCTACTAGAAGACCGGATCCCAGAAAAACTAAAAGAAAATCATGTATTGGTCCAGGCAAATCCATTATATTATTAAAATAAGAAAAAAATCGAAATCCTTTTCATGGCCTTATTAATTTAACCGGGAAATTAGTTTTTAATATGTTTCTAATAGAGTGAAATTAGAATCTAATGCATATGAATTGATGTAGATACAATTATTAGACAGTTTCTCTTTTTTTATTCTAAAGTGTATTTTCACCCTATCTATTTCAGGAAAGTAATTACGAATATATTATATTAAAAGAATGAGCCTTAATACTTAATATCATTATATAAATACAAATTGTTAATTAAATTCTTTATTCTTTATATAATTCAAAAATTTTGAATTCTTTTTTTAATCAAATTAATGGGTTTACCCATTTATTGTTTGAGGTGAATTCAAAATTGTTCGAATAGTGTAATCGTCAATTACTGACATTGGTAAACGACCCAAAGCTATTTGATTATAATTCAATTCGTGACGATCATAAGTTGAAAATTCATATTCTTCAGTCATTGACAAACAATTTGTTGGACAATACTCAACACAATTACCACAAAATATACAAATTCCAAAATCAATACTGTAATTAAGCAATCGTTTTTTTCGAATATTAGTTTCCAATTTCCAATCAACAACAGGCAGATCTATAGGACATACTCGAACACATACTTCACAAGCAATGCATTTATCAAATTCAAAATGGATTCGACCACGGAAACGTTCCGATGTTATTAATTTTTCATAGGGATATTGAATAGTTACAGGTAAACGATTTGTGTGGGATAAGGTAATCATGAAACCTTGACCAATATACCTTGCAGCTCGTAGGGTTTGTTGACCATAATTCATGAACCCGGTTATCATAGGAAGCATATTGTAATTATCTATGAATAATTTTATCTTTGTTTCTTTCTCTTGTTTAAAACAACTAATGAATATATTGGATTCATTTTCAATTTAGAGTGAAAATAGTTGGAAAGAAGTTGTTAATAATAGATTACCAAGGGAAATAGGTAAAAGAAATTTCCATCCAAGATTTAATAGTTGATCCATTCTTAGCCTAGGTAAAGTCCATCTTGTTGCGATAGAAATGAACAAGAACAAATAAGTTTTAGCTAATGTAATAAAGATACCAATTGTTGTTCCAAAAATTTGATCCCTTTGAAATAGCTCCAGAATAGATATATACGGAATAGAAATATTCCAACCGCCTAAGTATAGAACTGTTACAAATAATGAGGAAATTAATAGATTTAGATAAGAAGCAACGTAAAATAAACCAAATTTGATACCTGAATATTCAGTTTGATAACCTGCTATTAATTCTTCTTCCGCTTCTGGTAAATCAAACGGTAACCTCTCGCATTCTGCTAGGGAAGAAATTAGAAAAATGATAAAACCTATAGGTTGACGCCACAAATTCCATCCCCAAAAACCATATTTTGATTGTGCCTCAACTATATCAACTGTACTTAAACTGTTAGATAATCCTAGTCGGTGATAACATTACTATTTTCAACGCTATTACAAAACCGTACATGAGGTCTTCGCCTCATACGGCTCCTCGGGGGCCATAAATAAATCTAAGGACCAGAGTATTATTTAGATGGATATGATGTGTTCTAAAATAGATTAAATATATCTGGGATCCCGAATTATACCAATGGAATTCTGTCTGCTCAAATTTTAAGAATAAAAAAAGCGCTTCGGAATTCATCTCATCCTTTACAAATTTGAATTTCTATTTGTTGAGTAATAACTTAATCCTTTAATAAGATACTCCTTGTAAAAATAAAAATAGGTATTTCAGCCCATCGTGGTTTTCAATTACGAAAAAGAATTAGATATCCTATTAGTTTATTATTCATGACAGAAATTCTATTTTATTTTCGAAATATAGGAAAAAAATATCCTAGTTTCGTTCCTATTCTTCTTTCTTTTTTAGAAAAAAAGTTGGTGAACTTATAAAAAATAAAGGATTATTTCGTTTCTGATAGTCATTACATTTATAAGTGGATAGGAGCATACTCTGAATCGGAATCTTGGGGAGTACTGTCTAATCATTTCTACTAATTTTAAGCCCCAATTAACCTTCTTTTTTTTTATCTTATGTTATGCATAAATATCCTTTTCAATTTGGTTAACCTCTATTACAAATTCTTTGTGTATTTTGGTGTTTCTAACCATCCACTCACTTTTACCTAATTGCCGCTCACTTTGTAATACATGTATGTTAATCTATATAACTGATAGTGAAAACGTTATACGGTTAAATATTTTTAACCCGCTTCAAGCCAGGATGACTAATCAACCAACCTTGGGGTAAAGTGATTCTTACGCTTATGTTTATTTCCGTTTAACCTTTGTACATAGGAAATGAGACTCAATTTTTCTTTTTACTGCTAATTTCTGAGCAGTTTTTTTCACTCATATATAACTATCAAATTCCTTTTTCTTTTATTAAGATTAACCCGAAATATAACGATATTTATATATTCCGCCTTTTAACTTATTCGTCTAGAAGAAACGGAATAGTAAAAATAAACGTTTATGTTTCAACGAATCGCACGTAGAGATATTGATAAAACACATAGAGTTAATGGTATTTCATAACTAATCGATTGGGCAGCAGCTCGCAGACCACCTAAAAAAGAATATTTATTATTTGATCCATATCCTGACATAAGAAGTCCAATAGGAGCAATACTTGAGATGGCAATCCATAAAAAAATACCGATATTGAGATCCGCTAAAACAAGGTGATTACTAAAGGGAATTACTGAATAACTTAGTAAAATTGAGATAACTGCTATAGATGGTCCAATACTAAATAAAGGAGTATTTCCTCGAGATGGACGAAGATTTTCTTTGAAAAGTAGTTTTGTCCCGTCGGCTAGAGCTTGAAGAATTCCCAACGGGCCGGCGTATTCAGGTCCAATACGTTGTTGTATCCCTGCAGATATTTCTCTTTCTAACCACACAATTACTAGTACACCTGTTATGATTCCCAATACAAGAGAAAATATAGGGACAAATATCCATATGAGTCCATAGACCTCTTTTAAAGATTCCAATCTAACAAAAGAATTTATAGTTTGGACTGCTGTTGCATAAATTATCATTTTAACGATCAACTTCTCCCATAATTATATCTATGCTACCGAGTATCGTCATAATATCAGCCAATTTCATTCTTTTAACTAGTTCAGGAAGAATTTGCAAATTAATAAAACCCGGCGGTCGGATTTTCCATCTCCAAGGAAAACCACTTTGATCTCCTATGAGAAAAATTCCTAATTCCCCTTTTGGAGCTTCAACTCTTACATAAAGTTCTTGTTTCGATAATTCAAAAGTAGGAGAAGGTTTTTTACTAATGAATCGATATTCAAAATCATTCCATTCTGGATTCCTTTTTCTATCAAAGCCTCTGCTTTCTAAATTCTCATAGGGACCCCCCGGAAGTCCTTCCAGAGCCTGTTGAATAATTTTTATGGATTCTGTCATTTCGCTAAGTCGTACTAAATACCGAGCTAATGAATCTCCTTGTTTTTGCCACTGAATTTCCCATTCAAATTCATCGTAAGACTCATAACGATCAACTTTACGAAGATCCCATGGTATTCCGGATGCGCGTAGCATTGGTCCGGATAAACCCCAATTTATTGCTTCTTCCCCACCAATAATCCCAACTCCTTCAACCCGTTCTAAAAAAATAGGATTTCGTGTAATCAGTTTTTGATATTCAACAACTTCTGTTAAAAAATAATCACAAAAATCCAAGCATTTATCTATCCAACCATAAGGTAAATCAGCCGCTATTCCTCCAATACGAAAAAAATTATGCATCATTCTCATACCGGTGGCAGCTTCGAATAGATCATATACAAATTCTCGTTCTCTGAAAATATAGAAAAAAGGAGTCTGTGCACCAATATCTGCCATAAAAGGACCGAGCCATAACAGATGAGAAGCTATACGACTCAATTCTAGCATAATTACTCTGATATAGCTGGCCCTTTTAGGAACTTGAATATTTCCCAATTGTTCTGGTCCATTTACTGTTATTGCTTCTGTAAACATAGTAGCTAAATAATCCCATCGCGTTACATAAGGTAAATATTGTATAATTGCTCGGTTTTCTGCAATTTTTTCCATTCCTCTGTGTAAATAACCCAATATGGGTTCACAGTCAACAACATCCTCACCATCTAGAGTAACAATTAAGCGAAGAACCCCATGCATGGATGGGTGGTGAGGTCCCATATTGACTATCATAAGATCTTTTCCTGTAACTGGTCTCTTCATAAGTTTTTCCTTGATTCGTTCTGGCATGAATTAGATTGCTGAAAAAGCAGTTTATCAAAAAATTCAAGATCTAAAAAATTCACTAATTCACAATTTTTGAATTTAACGAGTTTTTAATTCCCGAATATTCAACTGATTAATTAATTCTTTATAACGTACTCTATTTTTTTTTGACAAATAAGCCAGCAGTCGTTGACGTTTTCCCAGAATTTTTCGTAGACCCCTCTGAGATAAATAATCTTTTCTGTGCAATTCCAAATGTGAAGTAAGTCTTCGTATCTTATTAGTAAAACTGAATACTTGAAATTCAACAGATCCCCTGCTTTCCTCTTTTTGTTCTTGAAATGAAATGAATGCATTTTTTATCATAAAAAGAAATCCTTCCCTTTTTAATATGAATTGAAAGATATGAATTTTACTGATCAGTAATAATAATGGTAGTTTTTTTGTACGAGGATCTGAATTTAATTATCAACTTCTTAATTCTTCATTTTATAAAAAAAATTTACATTTAGATCTAAAAAAGGAGGATTCTGTTAATTTATTTATGGCTCCGCTCGGATTGGTATCTATGTCATTGATTAAATTAGTATCATGTATAAAGATTGAATTTAAAACAATCCCTCATATTTCATACAGTTGTTTTCATATACCGTAACTTAATATATTATATATAGTAAAAAGGATCTATCATTAATGAAGTGGAAATCGTGTATACATGTGTATTCTTATCATACTGAAATGATTTCCGTTAGTAGTATTAAACCAATAGCGATTCATACAAGCTAAATCTTCTAATCTAAAATTGGGCCAAAGAAAGGATTTGAATTTCATTAGGTTTTTTTTATCCTTAGCAAGATCTTTCTTTTTATCCAAAACTGTGGTCAAGTTTTGAATATTCTTATCAAATCTTGAATTTCTATCCCTCGCATTTTTTTTTTTTAAGTTGAAACAAATTAGAATTCGAAATTTTCTCCGTCGTTTAGGGGATAGAATATTTTCAGGGACAAAGAAATCATAATTATTTTTTTTTCTATTTACAGTTTTGTTTTGATATTTTGTAATGGATTTTTCAATTTTTTTTTTAGCAATATAGCTTTTTTTTTTGTATCTTTTACTTATTTTTTGTTTATTTTTATTAACCAACGAAATACCTATGGTTCTATATATAATAAGTTGTCCATCATTTTGTACAGACAAACGGACAGGTTCAATAATCAATATTCCTTTTTTCATTAATTTTGCAAAAGTAAAATTCTTCTCAATCATTAGAATGTCTAGGCTCATCTCTCCTCTTTCAATAGAAGATATCGCTATTTCGTTTGGATTTTTTAGTCTAACCAAGAGACAGTATACTTTTACATTATTGAGAATTTTTTGATTAAAAAAACAATTCCATCGCAATTGAAAACGCGAATATCTTGTGAGAAATAAATCAAGTTCCGCTTCTGTATTGCTTTTGTATTGTTTTTTATTTTTACGTTTTTTTATCGTCGATTCTGCATAATTTTCTTCAATATTTTTTTCTTGATTTAATAGAGCTGATTCAGGATTTTTTTTTTTTTCTTTATCTGATTCAAGCTCTACTTGACTGGCCGATTCTTTTTCTTCTTTATTTAGATTATAAAATCGAAGCGATTTTTTTTCATTTGATGGTATAAAACCTTTTTTCTTTCGAGTGATCTTTTTATTAACATTTATGTTTTCATTAAAATTTAAAAGAAGTAATTTGATTGGTATGACCCACGGTTTCATTTTATATGTACTAGAAAATAAGAAAAATTCTGGAAAGAAAAAAAATTCAAAATTTGTTATACGACGATTTAGTATTTCTTCATTCATTCCCATCCAATCAAAAAAGTTTCTTTTTTGATTGGCAAGACCCGTCTTAGTTATTTTATCAATTCTTTGATAATTCTGAACTTTAGTATTAATATATTTTTTTTTACTCTTGGTATCAACCCAAGGCTCAATATTTACTTTTTTTGTAAACCAAAAGTTTAGAATTCTCCAATCCAAATATTTTCTATGCCGAATTTCCCCTATACCCCGAATATTATATTTTTCTAGAAAACAAGAGACTAAACAATTATCGAGAGCAATGCCTATAGACGTGTCAAAAGTTTTTTCTGTAGAATGAATGGATTTGTAGCAAAAAAGATTATATATAGAATTTTTTTTTAAATTATGTTTTGGATTTAATAACGAGTCGACCTCAAAAACACTTTGTTTTTTGTAATTATCAAATTTCTTGTTTTCATATGAATCCTCTTTGGTTAAACTTGGATTTAGAACTAGAGAATCTTGGTTTATTTTCTTTTTCCATTTTTTGGTTACTAATCTAGCCCATGCAATTTGAGGTAAATTGTATTGATAATTACTTCGTAACCAGTTTTTCCATTGATTTACTTCGGAATTCAAAAAGGTTTTATCTTTCAAGTCATAATGAAAGATTCCTTGTTCTTGAAAAAAATCCTTTATTTGATTCTTAACAAAAAAGGATGTTATGCATATGTTATATTCAAGAACAGCCTTTAATTTAGAAAAGTTACTAACTTGAATTTGTGATAATTTGTAAAATACATATGCTTGTGATAAAGAGCATAGGTCATAACTAATTTTTTTTTTATTGGATATTAAATTTTTTATAGTCGAAATAAAATAAATGGTATTTTTTTTTTTATTAATTTTTTCTCCTTTTTCTTCAGCCTTGTAAATATATTTATCAAGAAATGTTTTTGTTGATTCAAAAAAAAGTTGTGTAGTAATTCTTGGAATATTAATGATACCTAAAAAAATGGCTATAGACAGTTGTTCAATACAAAATTTAAAAAAAAAAAGAGATTTACGAATTAATCGGATATTTTTTCTTTTGAATGTCTGCCAAATTTTTTTTGATGGCTCAATTTTTTTAGAATCATAATGCAGTTTGTTACAACTATTAGTTAGGTTTTGTTTTTCTTTTGAAATTTCTTCTATTTGATTTCTTATTGTCTTTATTCTATCAATCACATTTTGGATTTTGTTTTCGCTGAGTGAAGAATTTGTCCACTCCATTGATTTTTTTTTAACAGATAGTTCATGAATCATCTGATTACTCATTATTGAATCTTTTTTAGTTTCATTTAATTCATATATTTCTCTCGGGCCAAATAATGGAATTCTATTTCGTTTTGAAAGGTCTTTTATTTTTCCTTTTATAAAAAGAAAGTTTTTGAGAATCCAGTTTTTAATTTCTTTTGTGACTTTTATGAAAATTGTTGCTCTTTCTTTGAAAATCCTTAAAACCAGAAAAGACTTAGTTTTGAATTTGTTGATTCTTTTTGTTAATTCTTTAGAAATAGGTTCAAAAAAAGAAGGCTTTTTTTGGGCAGAACCAAATGGTAGTTCGGTTTCCATTCCCCAAACTGTTAAAAAACAAAAATCATTTTTTTCTCCTTTGTCTCTTGTTTTTTTTAATCGAGCCTTCTGAGATGATTGAAATTTAGATTTATGCCAAGGTTTAAGATAAAAAGGAAATAGGATTTTTATCTGAATACCATCCGTTAACCAGTTTTTTGGAAATTCTGTTTCGGATAGTTGAACCCCATTATAAGTGCATTTAACATGCATTTCACGTTTCCAATCCTTTAAATCCTCAGACCACTCGGGAAATTGAAATAATAACATACGGACGCTATTTTTAATTATTATCAATAAAGGTAATATAATATATTTTCTAAGAATAGATTGAGTTACTAAGAGAGAACCTCTTATTATTTGAGCAAATAGGAAGCTATCCCAAGTTTCGGCAATTTCTATCCGCCTTTTTTCTTCTATTTTTGATTGTTCTTCGTCTTTTTTATCAAATTTTTTTTTATTTTTATTTTTCCACATGAAATTGCTAAGAATTTTTTTTTTTAGCCCCCATATATCAAACGAAAAATCAAAAAGTTTATCTATTCTATCAAAAAAAAGGGGAGAATGTACTTTTGCTTGAAAAAATTCCCAAATAACAGTTTTACGCCTTTGGGAACGCATGGATCCTTTAATTATCTCTCGACGAAAATCAGATTGTTGTGAATAACGGATCAAAGCCATTTCATCGTTTTGATCAGAATTTTGATTATCTTTGAGATCTTTGAGATTTGTATAAATCTCGTTATGGGGCTCTTTATCAGTAAAAACCACTACACGTTTTGCTTTTCTTGAACGAATTCCAGGCTCCATTGTTACATTTTCTTCGTTTTCGCCTTCCAATTCTTCCAACTCACTTATTAATTTGTATGACCATCGAGGAACTTTTTTAGTGATTTCACCGAAATCCATAAAATTTTTTATAAGAGTTTGATCATTGCGATCAGTTATAACGACATCAAATAAAAATT